CCGATATATGATCAATTACAAATATCTATGATATGTCTTCTCTATAAAGGACCGGAAATACCTTGCTTACGTATCATTGGAAAGTGCATTAACATAAATACGGCAGTAAGGAGAGGCAATACAAAAGTGTGTAAACTATAAAAACGAGTTAAAGTGGATTGGCCCACACTAGCACTTCCACGTAATAACTCTACTAAAGGCGATCCTATTACAGGAATAGCTTCAGGTACGCCTGTCACGATTTTTACTGCCCAATAACCAATTTGGTCCCGAGGTAAGGAATAACCAGTTACACCAAAAGATGCAGTCAATACAGCCAAAACCACACCCGTAACCCAAGTTAATTCGCGAGGTTTTTTAAATCCACCTGTGAGATACACACGAAATACGTGCAGGATCATCATGAGAACCATCATACTTGCTGACCATCGATGAACTGATCGGATTAACCAACCAAAGTTGGCCTCAGTCATGATGTATTGAACAGAGGAAAAAGCCTCTGTAACGGTTGGACGATAGTAAAAAGTCATAGCAAAACCCGTAGCTACTTGTACTAGAAAACAAGTAAGTGTGATCCCCCCTAAACAATAAAATATGTTGACATGAGGAGGAACATATTTACTAGTTATATCATCTGCAATCGCCTGAATCTCAAGACGTTCCTCAAACCAATCATATACTTTATTGAGATAGGTAACCCAATGGAACTCCCCCTCTGAGAACCGTATATGAGAATTTCATCTCGTACGGCTCAAGCGGAAACACACAAATACTGATTTCAACGGATATATAATAGAAAGTGAAAAACTTCATTAACCACTTGATTCGATTTGCCTCGAAGATACGAAGTAACAAAAATCCGGAATCTCTTCTTTGTGATGATAATGCCAAAAAATATCAAGTTGGCTCATCTGTCTTTCTTTATGTTGATCGTTACAGGCCTCTTGAATCTTCTCTTCCCTATTTTTTATTTGATTTATTGTTTTTTTTTGTGCGTACTGCGGGATTTACTCTTGTTTTACTATTGATAGGAATTCTCTTGTTGAGACCCTATGAATCAATTGAAACCTCAGATTCATACTAGAACCACGATGATTTAGCCTCAAGCTAAACTCAAAGGTTCTCTGAGTAAGAACCTTTGATGATCACTTATTGAATGAATGGATGTAATGACTCAACAAAATCTAGAGAAAGAGTTATCCTTCGGTCAAAATAAATCTGAAGGAATAAAATTCGTTTGATTTAGGAAATACCTATTTGAATTTTTTTTGAGTCCGGTTGCGAGGTCTGAATAAATAGTAGGTATGAATCATAGTTCAAATATTTCTTTTCTTGATCTATTCTATATATTCCGTGCTCCAGATACTAGAATAAATATCCGACGAGGTAGAATCATCTTGATAGAGATAACAGGTCCATTCTATGTATTATCAATAGGATCAATTATAACAAGTCACACACTCATATTCCGGAAATACCGAAACAAATAAATTCCACGGTCGAACTACCAGAATAGAATGGTCTAGAAATCCAAGTCTAAAGTAATTTTTTCTTTGATTGAAAGACTAGGACTTCATAGTTCTTATAAACCTAACTCATTGAAATTCCATCCAGTAAAACGGAAGAATTATAAATTTCCAAAATAATAGATAGGAATATCGCAAATAGAGCCATTGCGACCCCCATAAGTGGTGTAGTCCCCCATCCCGGGGCTACTTTACCATATTCCGAATTCAATGGTTTCAATAAATCCCCTACAGTAGTTCGTCTTGGCCCAGATCTAGAACTATCCTCAACGGTTTGTGTAGCCATAAATCCTATTTAATGATTGGTTGAGATCTGTTGACTTTGTATACTATTCCATTGTAGTTGTAAATAAACGATCTTATCGTAGATCCATTGTGATCTTGAAATTATCTAAAAATGGAAACAGCAACCCTAGTCGCCATCTCCATATCTGGTTTACTTGTAAGCTTTACTGGGTACGCCTTATATACCGCTTTTGGGCAACCCTCTCAACAACTAAGAGATCCATTCGAAGAACACGGGGACTAGTTGAAGTAATGAGCCTCCCAATATGGGAGGCTCATTACTTCAATTAAATTATTTCGAAAGGTTATTTCATTTTTTTAGTCGGAACCTTAGGTGGTTCTCGAAAAAAGATAGCGAAAAAAATTATCCCTAAAGTCGAGACTAAAAGGAATGTATAAACCAATGCTTCCATGGATTCGATCGTGGTTTACAATTATAGCTTCCACACCTATTCATTTGGGATCATTTACCATATCATATAAAGAAAGAAAAAAAGTCAAAGAAAAGATGGTGATTCAAGTCAAGATTTCTCTGATACCCAATGTCAAATAAAAAAAAAATAGAGGCGAAAGATACCACAACAATGTCGTATCAGACTACTTGTCTCCTTGTAGTTGGATCTCCAAGTTTTTGGAATGCTCCAAATTCCACTTGAGCATCCAAATCTGGATCAATACCAGCAAAAACATCTCTGAACAAGGTTCTAGCGCCATGCCAAATGTGTCCGAAAAAGAAGAGCAAAGCAAACGTAGCATGCCCAAAAGTGAACCAACCCCTTGGACTGCTACGAAAAACACCATCGGATTTCAAAGTAGCCCGATCTAATTCAAAAATTTCACCTAATTGGGCACGTCTAGCATATTTTTTCACAGTAGCAGGATCAGAATAACTTACTCCATTAAGTTCGCCACCATAGAACTCAACAGTAACACCTACTTGTTCAACACTATACTTTGATTCTGCCCTTCTAAAAGGAACATCAGCTCTCACAATTCCGTCTTCATCTACCAAAACTACCGGAAATGTTTCAAAAAAAGTAGGCATACGACGTACAAAAAGCTCGCGCCCTTCTTTATCTCTAAAGACGGGGTGTCCTAACCATCCAACAGCAATTCCATCCCCATTGTCCATTGAGCCTGCTCTGAATAATCCCCCCTTTGCCGGATTATTACCAATATAATCATAAAAAGCTAATTTTTCGGGAATTTTAGACCAAGCTTCCGATAAACTAAGATTTTCGGCTAGCCCGGCACTAACTCTTCGATATATTTCTTGCTGAAAGTATCCCTGATCCCACTGATAACGAGTAGGACCAAATAATTCGATTGGGGTAGTTGCTGAACCATACCACATAGTTCCAGCAACAACAAAAGCTGCAAAAAAAACAGCAGCGATACTACTGGAAAGTACAGTTTCAATATTGCCCATACGTAATCCTTTGTATAGACGTTGAGGCGGACGAACACTAAGATGGAATAGGCCTGCTAATATGCCCAATGTACCCGCTGCAATATGATGAGAGGCTATTCCTCCCGGAACAAAAGGATCAAAACCTTCCGCGCCCCACGCTGGATTTACAGATTGTACTTTTCCAGTTAGTCCATAAGGATCGGACACCCATATTCCAGGACCATACAAACCTGTTACATGAAATGCGCCAAAGCCAAAGCAAGCTACCCCTGAGAGAAATAAATGAATTCCAAAGATCTTGGGCAAATCCAAAGAAGGTTTTCCCGTACGTTCATCACAGAATATTTCTAGGTCCCAATATACCCAATGCCAGATAGCTGCCAAGAAGCACAAACCGGAAAACACTATGTGTGCCCCTGCCACACCTTCATAACTCCAAATACCCGGATTTGTTATAGTTCCTCCTGAAATACTCCAACCACCCCACGAATTGGTTATTCCTAAACGAGTCATGAAGGGTATAACGAACATACCTTGTCTCCACATCGGATCAAGAACGGGATCAGAGGGATCAAAAACCGCTAATTCATATAAAGCCATCGAACCAGCCCAACCAGAAACTAGAGCTGTATGCATTATATGAACAGAAAGCAATCGACCGGGATCATTCAATACGACAGTATGAACACGATACCAAGGTAAACCCATGGAAATACCTCTTTATCAAAGAAAAATAGACACTATGCCACTTTATTTTATCGCATTGGAAAAGACTATATATACTAACCATGTACCTAATTTCAGTAGATTCCGTATCAGAAAGGATTAATATTTATTCCATTCCATTGAAAATAACGTGAAAATAACGGAACAATTTTGTTCGTAAGAACAAAGAGAAGCAGATCTATTCTATACCCGATAAGTACCAATACGCAATGGGAGGATTGGTCCCATTTTTGGGGAACGAATGGATAGATACTTGTTTATCATTCGAACGATCGATTTCTTCGTTCAAATTTTTTCTTTATTCATTCTGTCTTACTCTATAAACTTTCCAATCTATGTATCAAATAGAATAAAGAGAAAAAAGGGATGAAGACAATAAACCATTGATTGTTACGTTTCCATATTAAAGTGAAGTATAGTACTAAATTTTTTTGTTTAATTTAATGCCCATTGGTGTTCCAAAAGTACCTTTTCGGAGTCCTGGAGAGGAAGATGCGGTTTGGATTGACATATAGTGCGACTTGTCAGACATATTGGGTCATATGGGATTTACCCGTTCTCTCCCCTGATCGAGATATCCTCTGTTTCGCCCAAGAGATATTGTATTGAGTGAGGCATCAATCAATCATTCGGAGCGTGAAGTGCAATTAGATCAATTTATTTTATATTGGGGATCAATATTATCAATTTAGAAGAATTTATGGTTTACTTGGACTGATAAAATAAAGTATCCAGGCTCCGTTCAGAAAATACCAAATCGATAACAAATTGTTAATATAATATATGTATGATTACCACTTGTATCATAAATGATTCTTATACCTACTATTACTTTATACCTACTATTACTATAGTAGTGATAGTAGTGATCCCAAATTGCCGACCAACGGAATAGTATGATGAATACATCAAATAGTTTTGGGAAAGCAAGACACGAAATTTACAAAAAAAAAGAAGTCATAACAAAAAAATGGTACTGAGACCATTTGTCCTATATGTGCAAATAGAATTCGGACAGATCTTTTCCCGGGGTAGACCATGAACCTAAAAGA